CAAGTTTTACTACAATTACTTGAAATGCGTTTGGATAACATCCTTTTTCGATTGGGTATGGCTTTGACTATTCCTCAAGCACGCCAATTAGTTAACCATGGACATATTTTAGTTAATGGTCATATAGTTGATATACCAAGTTATCGCTGCAAACCCCGAGATATTATTACAGTGAAGGATGAACAAAACTCTAGAACTTTGGTTCAAAATCTTCTTGATTCATCTGCCCCCGAGGAATTGCCAAACCATCTGACTCTTCACACATTCCAATATGAAGGGTTAGTCAATCAAATAATAGATAGGAAATGCGTCGGTTTGAAAATAAATGAATTGCTTGTCGTAGAATATTACTCTCGACAGACTTAATAAACCTAACTTAAGTAAAAAAAAAAAAACTAAAAACAAGAGTTCGGACAACTCCCCTTCGCCCTCCTTTTTGATTAAAAATAAAAAGGCACAAGGTAAGGGATTTTGTCGGGGAATCTTTTTCCTATTCATGTATCATAGATTGGTAGGGAGATTTGGATCCTTTGTTTGCTCTTCCCAGCATATTCCATATCAACGAACATTTTAAATAGAGAATCTATTTAAAAATCAAAACAAGGTAGATTTTATATCTATTCTTTTTTATTTGATTTGATACATTGTGGTCACGTAAGATTAGTTGAAAGTACGGAAAGAGAGGGATTCGAACCCTCGGTAAACAAAAGCCTACATAACAGTTCCAATGTTACGCCTTCAACCACTCGGCCATCTCTCCGACACCAGGATTATGACTGAGTACCTGGGTGAATAGCGAGTTATTCATCGTTTTTTAGATTATGGTTAATAGATCCCTTTTTTGACCGGAAAAAAATTGTAAGTAGATAGAAGATTTTTTTATTTTAATGAGTCCGCTTTTATGTTAGTTCGTACTATACAATTCCTTTGTTTGTGAGAAAATTTTCTCACAAAAGAAAAGGAAATCAAAAGAGTTATAGAATGGATTATTACCTATGCCAAGATCGCGTATAAATGGAAATTTTATTGATAAAACCTTTACAATTGTAGCCGATATCTTATTACGAGTCATTCCGACAACTTCCGGAGAAAAGGAGGCATTTACTTATTACAGAGATGGTGCGATTTGATTATCATTATTTTTTTTTTTTTTTTCTCGCCGATTTGGAATAGAAAGAAAAATGAGTATTGAAAAAAAAATCTACGCTTTTGAAGGTGAAGTTTATAATATAAAAAAAGCAATCCCTTCTGTCATGTATCCACGATTAATGCAGCCTTAGATGCTTCAATTGTGAATTCTAGTATTGAGCAAAAGGTTTTTACCTATGGTTCCCGTATTACAGATCAATCCTACTACACTAATACAATATACGAATAGGAGGCATAGGGGAAGAAGCACTACGCCGAGAAATCAACAACACGAAAACTTTCTTCAAAATGATTCCTTTTCTTCTTCTTCTTTGGGATTGGGACTAATTAAAATGGTTGGAACAATAAACATCCATCTCGTTCGTACTTTGGATACCCGTATAACCATTGAAGACTGTTGAAGTGGCTAATTCCTGGAAATTTAGGGGCGTTGAGAACAAAGAAATTTTTAGAGTTTACTTTTTTATTTTTATCTAGCATAAACCCACTTGGTAGTAAGAAAAGATCTTTTGCAAGAAGGTTGGCTAGGGATTTCTTGTAAAAACATTAGCCCCGCTTAGTTCATAATGACATCAAATTTTTCCATATATTATTTTCATTATGCACCTAAAGGAGGAGCCGTATGAGATGAAAATCTCACATACGGTTCTGAAACGGAGAATTCGTTAAAGCGAATGACGACCGTAACGGATGTCGGCTCAATCTGAAGGAAATTATGCGGAAGCATTACAGAATTATTATGAAGCTATGCGCCTAGAAATTGACCCATATGATCGAAGTTATATACTCTATAATATAGGCCTTATCCACACAAGTAATGGGGAACATACCAAAGCTTTAGAATATTATTTTCGGGCATTAGAACGAAACCCCTTTTTACCACAAGCTTTTAATAATATGGCTGTGATCTGTCATTACGTGCGACTATCTCCACTATAGAAAAAAAAGAACGAACAGCTAGTCAATTAAATACTAGAAACACAAAAAGGGCTTTCTACATAAGCATCGTACAAAACGATTTTTTATCAGCTGTAGCAAATAAATAAACTTCATGGATCAAATATGAAGTGAAGACTGGATATGCCTAAATACTTTCTTTCTATGGATAATAAAAGATTTAATTGATAGAGGAAGCACCGTAAAGATCAATTGGAAAGGTTTTGGACCGATACAACAAGAGCTGTTTATTTATATCATAATATGAGATAAATCTTCGGAATCTACTTATGTAATAGAGTGGATCCCCTAAGGTATTGAGCAGCGGTGTAGCATCAGATCCTAAAGACAGTAAGTCTTTTTATTTTTTATGAAGTATGAAAAAAGTCTTTTTCAAAGATTCTATATAAATTTT